CCAAAATCGCCTATCCGATTAGTTACAAACGCTTTTTGACAAGCGTTTGTCGCAGCGGGTCGTGTGAACCAAAACCCTATTAATAGATAAGAACACATTCCAACTAATTCCCAAAAAATATAAATTTGTATCAAATTCGAACTAGTAACTAATCCCAACATTGAAGTATTGAACAAACTCATATAAGCAAAAAATCTCAAATATCCTTGATCATGAGACATATAATTGTCACTATAAATAAGAACAAAAATTCCAACAGTAGTGATTAATATTGACATAATAGAGGTAAGTGAATCAATAAGGTAGCCAAGCTCGAAAGAAAAATCATTATTGATAGTCCACGACCATACATATTGATAGATAGAACCTCTATTTATTTGCTGAATAGACAGATCGACCGAAAAAATCATAACTATACTTAACAATAAAATATTGGCAAAAGCCCACATACGACGAAGATCTTTTGTTGCCGTCGGAAAAAGTAGGAGTCCCATTCCTATTAAAATAGGAATGGGAAGTGGCACAAAAGGTATGATCCATGAATATTGATATGTATGCTCCATAAAAACTTTTTTTTCTTATTCTTTCTTAATTAATTGTTTCTGATTCACCGGCTCTTATCTCTTTTGATTGAAAGGGGGCAATAAAAAAAATCAAGATATTACAAAGTTAACTGGAATTTTCTATTTTCTAGTCTTAATTTTTTAATCTTTCTCGCATATTTCAAAAATATTCAAATTTCGAAGTTAGAAGTAATCAAATAATATCACCGAGTTACTAATGAAAAAAAAAAAAGAATTCTTTTTTTTTTTTTTTAGTAATATTTTTCTGAATATTATCAATTATTATTTAAATATTATCAATTATTATTTATTATTACGTACTACAATAATTTATATACATCGATCAAAAATACAAGGAATTCCACCACAAAAAGTACTTGATTTTGATATGAATCATAGGATGTCCTAGAACTTGACTTAATAAAAGAAAAACGAACTATTTGAGTTTGTTTATTCGAACTTATTAACTAGTTCATTTTCATTGCGGAACTGATTGATTGTCTTCCATTACAATAAATGAATTTATTCTTGTAGGAAAGACTATCCGATATTTTCTTTATAGTTCCATATAATTTAATAATTAAAGGAAAAAATGACTATTAATAATAAAATAGTCTTGTTTTTTTTGTTCTAGAATAGAATAGAAGCATTTTCTGTTATTTTACCATCTCTATTTATTTTATTTTTTTTTTATGAAATTTGTATAGTAGTATATATAGAATTCTAATCTAGAAAATCTATAGGAATAGATAAATAATGACATAAAGATAGATAAATAATGACATAAAGAGACCGATCATTTTGTTTTAAAAATAGATGTCTTTGACATCCAACTATAGCACTGAATAACCTTTTTTTGAATGGCAGTTCCAAAAAAGCGTACTTCTACATCAAAAAAGCGTATTCGAAAAAATGTTTGGAAAAAGAAAGGATATTGTGCGGCGTTGAAAGCTTTTTCATTAGCGAAATCTCTTTCTACGGGTAATTCGAAAAGTTTTTTTGTACGACAAATAAATTTGGAGTAATCTGAATTGGTTTAACTCGAATCAGATACAAAGGTTTTCCTTTTTGAATATATATATTTTTTTTTTTTCATTTTCATTTCCGGGGTGGGGATTCTTATTTTCCCCATCGCCCATTTGTTATGTTAGTGTTATAATAATTTGTTATTTTTATAATATTCAATTTATAATACTAAATAATTAAATAATAATCATTTTTATATTTATACTATAGCTATAGCGGAGCACATATATAATATAGAAGAGCTTTAACTGGGTTGTCGAAACTAATCCATTAAGTTTAAATTTTATAACTTTATGAATCATTATTTCTCTGAATTACTATATATCCTTCCCTTGCTTTCAACCCAATTGAGAAAAACCCCCTTTCTAATTTAGTGGATATACAAATAATGTATCAATTTTAAGTGATCTAAAAAAATCCTATGTTTGTATAAGAAGATGAATCAAGACATATTTTTAGAATTCGAAATTCGAAATACTTTTTTGAAGTATGGTACAATTATGACAGGAATCGAAACACTTTTTATATAACGTAACGTGTACAACCCAATATCTAGTTGGTTTGATAAATCCTTAAAACGCAAAATCCTAACAATTAATACAAAGCTATACAAATTACATAAAGCTTTTGAAATCGTTGGATGTGGTACTGAAATTGTGATCTAAAAAAATCATATTTATTCATTCGTTTATTCATTCTTTTATATGATTTTTATGAATCTATAAAAGAATGCTTATCAATTGAATGAATAAATGAATCATTAAAAAATTAAAATAATAAAGAACATTTTTTTGTTGAATTTTATCTATGAATTGAAGTTGCAACTAGTTAGTTTAGTTACAATAGAGGAGTTCTCTTTTAGGAAAACACAAACTAAAAAAATCTCTGTTGACGAAATAATTAAATATTAAATAAAAGGATAATTAAATAAAACGATACGATAAATAATAAAGATTCTTTTTGAATCTTCAAATTGCTATTTAAACGAGTTTTTATTCATCAATTTAAATTAAATGCTTCCTAAAAAATTTGACATTTTACATTGAATTGACCCCTTCACCTTCAATCTCGACGATTGAATAAAAAATGGGTTATTATGATTTCGAGCAAGCCGCTATGGTGAAATCGGTAGACACGCTGCTCTTAGGAAGCAGTGCTAGAGCATCTCGGTTCGAGTCCGAGTGGCGGCATAGTATCTTCTAAAAGAGATAGAATAAGTCCTATAATGAATTTAATTCCTGATTTCCATTCCATAAAATCTAGAAACCCTCGCTTTTTTCATAATTTTTATGATTTTTTCAACTTTAGAGCATATATTAACTTATATATCCCTTTCAGTCGTTTCAATTGTAATTACAATTCATTTTTTAACCTTATTCTTATTAGTCGATGAAGTCGTAGGACTATATGATTCATCAGAAAAGGGCACGATAGTTACCTTTTTCTGTATAACAGGATTATTAGTCACTCGTTGGATTTATTCAGGACATTTCCCATTAAGTGATTTATATGAATCATTAATCTTTCTTTCATGGGGTTTCTCCCTTATTCATATGGTTTCCCATTTTAAAAAGCGTAAAAATGATTTAAGCGCAATAACCGCACCAAGTGCTATTTTTACCCAAGGCTTTGCCACTTCGGGTCTTTTAACCAAAATGCATCAATCCGCAATATTAGCGCCTGCTCTCCAATCCCAGTGGTTAATGATGCACGTAAGTATGATGGTATTAGGCTATGCAGCTCTTTTATGTGGATCATTATTATCAGTAGCTCTTCTAGTCATTACATTTCGAAAAGCCATAAAGATTATTGGTAAAAACAATAATTTATTAAATCAGTCATTTTCGTTTGGCGAAATCCAATACATGAATGAAAGAAGCAATGTTTTATTAAACACTTATTTTCTTTCTTCTAAAAATTATTACAGGTATCAATTGACTCAACAATTGGATCGTTGGAGTTATCGTATTATTAGTCTCGGGTTTATCTTTTTAACCATAGGAATTCTTTCGGGAGCCGTATGGGCTAATGAGGCATGGGGATCATATTGGAATTGGGACCCAAAGGAAACTTGGGCATTTATTACTTGGACCGTATTCGCGATTTATTTACATACCCGAACAGACACAAATTTTGAAGGTGTAAATTCCGCACTTGTGGCTTCTATGGGATTTCTTATGATTTGGATATGCTATTTTGGGGTCAATCTATTAGGAATAGGTTTACATAGTTATGGTTCATTTACATTAACATCTAATTGAATAAAGAGGCTAAGCCTACCAAATACTAACATAAGACAGCGTATATATAAGAAAACTTATTGTAAGCTGTCAAGAACCTTTTGAATCACTCCACTACTTGATTCAAAAGGTTCTAACAAAAGCCAAAGATGTCTGATTAAAATTCAATTTAATTCTTTTACCTTTTTTTTTTACTTAACTAAAACTTAAGAGAAGAAAAAAGACTTCTTTTTTTTTTTCACTGTACAATGAACAATTTTTAAAGTCATAGGATTACTTTTTTTTTTTGTTTTATTCATGAAAACTATCTATAAAAATAATTATATAGAATAGTTTCGACCTTCTCACCTGATAATGAGAGGACGAAATCCGGATAAATACCAATACCTATTACTGGTAGAAAGATAGAGATCGAAACAAATAACTCTCGCGGTCCAGAATCAAAAAAATAAGAACTTGGAGCATTAAATAGCTTGTATCCATAGAACATTTGACGTGACATAGATAATGAATAAATAGGAGTTAATACCATTCCAATTGCCATTACGAAAGTAATTAGTATTTTTGGCATTAAAAAATATTTTTGGCTGGTAATTATTCCAAAAAAGACTATCAATTCTGCAACAAAACCACTCATGCCCGGTAATGCAAGAGAAGCCATCGATAAGATACTGAACATCGTAAATATTTTTGGAATCGGAATAGCCATTCCGCCCATTTCGTCGAGATAAACAAGACGCATTCTATCATAACTCGTTCCTGCCAAGAAAAAAAGTGCAGCACCGATAAATCCATGAGATATTATTTGTAAAATAGCTCCGTTGAGTCCCGTATCAGTTATAGAACCAATTCCTATAATTATGAAACCCATATGAGATACGGAGGAATAGGCTATTCTTTTTTTTAAATTCCGTTGACCAAGAGATGTTGAAGCTGCATAAATTATTTGCATTGTACCCACTATTATCAACCAGGGAGAAAATATGGAATGAGCATGGGGTAATAATTCCATATTGATCCGAACTAATCCGTATGCTCCCATTTTTAATAAAATTCCGGCTAGAAGCATACAAGTACTGTAATGTGCCTCCCCGTGGGTGTCTGGTAACCACGTATGTAAGGGTATAATCGGCGATTTGACAGCAAAAGCAATAAGAAATCCAATATAGAATATTATTTCCAGTGCGACCGGATACGATTGATTAGCTAATGTTTCAAAATTTAATGTTGGTTCATTAGAACCGTATAAACCGATACCCAAAACCCCTATTAATAGAAAAATGGAACCTCCTGCAGTGTACAAAATAAATTTTGTAGCCGAGTACAGACGTTTCTTTCCCCCCCACATGGATAGAAGTAGATAAACAGGAATTAATTCGAACTCCCACATGATGAAAAAAAGTAAAAGGTCTCGAGAAGAAAATGATCCTATTTGACCACTGTACATTGCTAGCATCAGGAAATGGAATAATCGCGAATCTCGAGTAACTGGCCAAGCCGCCAAAGTAGCTAAAGTGGTGATAAATCCTGTCAGTAAAATGGGCCCTATAGAAAGTCCATCTATTCCCAATCTCCAGTAAAAATCAAAAAAATTTATCCATTTATAATCTTCCGCCAGCTGGATTAATGGATCGTCCAATCGGAAATGATAACAAAATGCATAGGTTGTTAGAAGGAGTTCAAATATGCATATACACATGGTATACCACTTAATTAGCTTATTTCCTCTATGAGGAAGAAAGAAAATTAAAGAACCTGCAAATATTGGTAAAACTACAATTATTGTTAACCAAGGAAAATAATTCGTGGTAAAGACAAGATACACTTGGACCAGAAAAACCCGTGCTCAAAAAGACTTTTTTTTGAGCACGGGTTTTTTCAGTAAAAAAAATCAAATGGATTCAAAATGTATTCAAGTGGGGTTTTCTGGAACGTATCAATAAGCTAGACCCATGCTTCGAGTTGTTTCATGCCATAAATAAACTCGAACGCTCAAGAAATCCGTTGGACAAGCGGATTCACATCTCTTACAACCAACACAGTCTTCGGTTCTTGGAGCGGAAGCAATTTGCTTAGCTTTACATCCATCCCAAGGTATCATTTCTAACACATCGGTGGGGCAGGCTCGGACACATTGAGTACACCCTATACATGTATCATAAATTTTTACTGAATGTGACATGGGATCTATAAATTTTTGAACATCATAAAATTTCAATCTAGTAAACTTGTAAATGAATCATTATAGTTAAACACTAGATGAATCAACGATTTACCAGAAATTTTCTAATCAATTTCCTTCGGGATCAACTCATAAGAAAGGACCAAGATACTTTGATTTCTTACGTTTTCGAAAACGAAAACATGATGTAGATTCCAACATATTGGACATGCTAATTGAAATTGGTGAATCTTAGAATTTAATATTATTAATATTACTTATTCAACAAAGTTGATTGATTGATACGCGTTGATTTTCTGTTACGATAAATTGAGGAAACAATAGCTGATCCAATAGCTGCTTCAGCGGCTGCAATAGCTATAACAAAAATTGAGAAAATATTTCCTTTTAATTGCCGACTATCAAAAAAATCAGAAAATGTTACAAAATTTATATTAACCGCATTCAGTAGAAGTTCAAGACACATAAGGGCCCTAACCATACTTCGACTCGTGATCAATCCATAAATACCGATAGAAAATAAATAGGCACTCAAAACAAGTATATGTTCGAGCATCATTGACCAACTCCTTCTTAATTTCGATTCATTTTAATATGAACAGTAATTGAACAATAATTCAAGGGATTTGATTGACTAGAATAGAATAGAACAAAAAGAATATATTGGAAATATATCGAATAAACGAATTTCTATTTTATACACGAACAATATTCAAATAGAATTCAAGGAAAATAGATGCGATAAGACAGAAAAAAGTTTAATTTAGATTGCTTGCTATTCCTATTTATTACTGACGAGCCACAGCAATTGCACCTATCAAAGCAACTAAAAGAATTATTGAAATGAATTCAAATGGAAGAAAAAAATCTGTTGCTAAATGAATTCCAATTTGTTGACTATTACTTATCAAATCTTGTTCTATAATTTGGTTTGATCTTGTAGTCCAAATAATCCCGTACCATGATGTATCTAATATAGTAGCAATTAACGAAACAAGAATACTTGTACAAACCAACGAAGTAAGGCCATTCCCAATGGTCCACAGATTAAAATCCTTATAATATTCTGAACCATTCATGAACATCACAGCAAATAGGATTAAAACATTTATGGCTCCCACATAAATAAGCAGCTGGGCAGCAGCTACAAAATGAGAATTTGAGAGAATATAGAATAAGGATATACAAACAAGAACCAATCCCAATGAAAAGGCAGAATAAATTGGATTGGTAAGTAATACCACTCCCAGGCCCCCTAATATAAGACCCGATCCCAGAAAAACTAAAAGAAAATCGTGTATTGGTCCAGGCAAATCCATTATATAGAGATAAATAAATCGAAATGCTTTTCATGATCTTATTGACCCGACCAGGAATTTTTTTTTATGATACGTTCCTAATTGAATAAAATTCTAATCTATTAGGTGTGAATTGATCTAAGTCCAATTATTGGACAGTTTCATTTTTGATTCTTTTTTTTTTGTTTGTTCGAAAGGGTATTTTTTTTTGAAACTATATATTTCGAAATAATTACGAATATATTAATAGATTTTCAATAAAAATGAATTCGAAATTCTTATCAACCAATTCAACCAGTTAATTTGTAATTGAATTTTTATTTATTGACCAAACAAAGGGAAAGGCCTCATTCTTTTAATTCAAACCAAACATTCTTTTAACTTAAACCAAAAAGGAACCTTAAAATAAAAGAATTGGAAATTTCTCTTTAATAGAATAGGAGGTTTACTTACTCAGTTTTTCTTTGAGGCGAATTCAAAATTGTTCGAATTGTATAATCGTCAATTACTGACATCGGTAAACGGCCCAAAGCAATTTGATTATAATTCAATTCGTGACGGTCGTAAGTAGAAAGTTCATATTCTTCAGTCATTGATAAACAATTTGTTGGACAATACTCAACGCAGTTACCACAAAATATACAAATTCCGAAATCAATACTGTAATTAAGCAATCGTTTTTTTCGAATATCCGTTTCAAATTTCCAATCAACAACAGGTAGATCTATAGGGCATACACGAACACATACTTCACAAGCAATGCATTTATCAAATTCAAAATGGATTCGCCCGCGGAAACGCTCCGATGTGATTAATTTTTCATAAGGGTATTGAATAGTTACGGGTAAACGATTTGCGTGGGCTAAGGTAATCATGAAACCTTGACCAATGTACCTTGCTGCTCGGACTGTTTGTTGGCCATAATTCATGAACCCAGTTATCATAGGGAACATATCGTGAATATCTATGAATATTTTTATGTTTGTTTCTTTCTCTTGTTTGAACCAAGTCATGAATCTCATATTCCTTTTTTCTTTACAGTGAAAGAAGTTGGAAAGAAGTTGTTAATAATAGATTACCGAGAGAAATGGGTAAAAGAAATTTCCATCCAAGATTTAATAATTGGTCCATTCTTAACCTAGGTAAAGTCCATCTTGTTGCGATAGAAATAAACAAAAACAAATAAGTTTTAGCTAATGTAATAAAGATACCAATTGTCGTTCCAAAGATTCCATTCATTTTATTTATTTCAAAGAGCTCAGGGACGAATACGTACGGAATGGAAATATTCCAACCCCCCAAGTAAAGAACTGTTATAAATAACGAAGAAAGTAATAGATTTAGATAGGATGCAACGTAAAATAAACCAAACTTGATACCCGAATATTCGGTTTGATACCCTGCTACTAATTCTTCCTCGGCTTCTGGTAAATCAAAAGGTAATCTCTCACATTCTGCTAGAGAAGAAATTAGAAAAACGATAAACCCTATTGGCTGACGCCACAAATTCCATCCCCAAAAACCATATTTTGATTGCGCCTCAACTATATCAACTGTACTTGAACTGTTAGATAATTATAGTCGATGATAACATCACTGTTTCCATCGCTAGTCCAAAACCGTACATGAGGTTTTCAACTCATACGGCTCCTCGTGGGTCACAAATAAATTTAAGGACCGAATCAGTATTATTTATCTTCGTATGGTTGTAGAATAGATAGAGAAAAAATGGATTGGAAGGTCCAAAATTATACCACTGGAATTCTGTCTGCTATATTATGAAGAATAAATAAATAAAAAAAAAAGTGCTTCGGAATTGATCTCGCCCGTTAATAATTTCAATTTTTATTTGTTGAGTAATAACCTAAGCCTTCAATAAAATGCTTCTTGTAGAAATATCAATAGATATTTCAACCCATTGTTTTCGATTACGAAAAAAAAAATGAAACATTACATTAGCTCATAAATCATGACACGGCTTATAGCTCTCTATACTCTATATATATGAAAGAAAGAATAAAAAAAAATTTCTTTTTTATTCTTTATTGTTTGTTTTTCGTTCCTATTCTTCTTTCTGATCTAAGAAAACTACGAATGGGGGCTTAAACTAAAAAATAGTAAAGGATTATTTCGTTCCTGATAGTCATTAATTTAATCGGTGGATAGGAGCATACTCTGGACCGGAATCGTGGGGAGTACTGCCTACTCATTTCTACTAATTTAAAGCCCCAATTAGTATTCTTTTTATGTTATCCAGAAATATCCTTTTATATAATTTACATAATCTCCATTACTAATCCTTTGTGTATTTTGGTGTTCCTAATCATCCACTCATTTTTTTTGTTCAATCCCCCGTTTGGTTTGGCAATACATGTATGGGAATCCATACAAAGGATAGCGAAAACTATATACGGTTGATCTTTTGAGCCCGCTTCAAGCTAGATTGACTAATCAACCCGTCTTGGGGTAAAGACTTCTTCCTCTTATGTTTTCTTCCACTTAACTCTTGTACATAGGAAATGAGATTCAATCTTTTTGTTTAATTTACTGCGAATTTATAAGCTGCTTTCTTTCACTCATATATAACTATCTAATTTAGTTTATCAACCTGAAGGATAATAAAAAACGAAGATATCTATTCAATCCATTCAGCTTATTTTCTAGAACGAAAGGAATAGGGAAAAGAAAAGTTTATATTTCAACGAATCGCACGTAGAGATATTGATAAAACACATAGAGTTAATGGTATTTCATAACTAATCGATTGAGCAGCAGCTCGCAGACCACCTAAAAAGGAATATTTATTATTTGATCCGTATCCTGACATAAGAAGTCCAACAGGAGCAATACTTGAAATGGCAATCCATAAAAAAATACCGATATTGAGATCGGCTAAAATAAGGCGAGAGCTAAAAGGAATTACTGAAAAACTTAGTAAAATTGATATGACTGCTATAGACGGTCCAATACTGAATAAACCAGTATTTCCTCTAGATGGAAGAATATTCTCTTTGAAAAGCAGTTTTGTTCCATCTGCTAGAGCTTGAAGAATTCCCAAAGGACCGGCGTATTCAGGCCCAATACGTTGTTGTATTCCTGCAGATATTTCTCTTTCTAACCATACAATTACTAGTACACCTATTGTGATTCCCACTACAAGAGTCAAAATAGGGACAAACATCCATATGATCCCAAAGACCTCTTTTAAAGATTCCAATCTGTAAAAGGAATTGATATCTTGTACTTCTGTTGTATAAATTATCATTTCAACGATCAACTTCTCCCATAATGATATCTATGCTACCTAGTATCGTCATAATATCAGCCAATTTCATTCTTTTAACTAACTGAGGAAGAATTTGCAAATTGATAAAACCCGGCGGGCGAATTTTCCATCTCCAAGGAAAACCACTTTGATCCCCTATCAGAAAAATTCCTAATTCTCCCTTTGGGGCTTCCATTCTCGCATAAAGTTCTTGTCTCGGTAATTCAAATGTAGGAGAAGGTTTTTTACTAATGAATCGATATTCAAAATCATTCCATTCTGGATCCCTTTTTCGATCAAAGCATCGGATTTCTAAATTCTCATAGGGACCCCCCGGAATTCCTTCCAGGGCCTGTTGAATTATTTTTATGGATTCCGTCATTTCACTGATTCGGACTAAATAACGAGCTAATGAATCTCCTTCTTTTTGCCACTGGATTCCCCAATCAAATTCGTCGTAACACTCATAATGATCAACTTTACGAAGATCCCATTTGATTCCAGATGCTCGTAGCATTGGGCCGGATAAACCCCAATTTATTGCTTCTTCTCCACCAATAACGCCTATCCCTTCAACTCGTTCTAAAAAAATAGGATTTCGCGTAATAAGTTTTTGATATTCAACAATTCCTGTTAAAAAATAATCGCAGAAATCCAAACATTTATCTATCCAGCCATAAGGTAAATCGGCGGCTACTCCTCCGATACGAAAATAATTATGCATCATTCTCATACCGGTGGCAGCTTCGAATAGATCATATACTAATTCTCTTTCTCTGAAAATATAGAAAAAGGGGGTCTGTGCACCAATATCTGCCATAAAAGGTCCAAGCCATAATAGATGAGAAGCTATACGACTCAACTCCAACATAATTACTCTGATATAGCTGGCTCTTTTAGGGATTTGAATATTGCCCAATTGTTCTGGTCCATTTACGGTTATTGCTTCCGTGAACATAGTGGCTAAATAATCCCAACGCGTTACATAAGGCAAATATTGTATAATTGTTCGGTTTTCCGCAATTTTTTCCATTCCTCTGTGTAAATAACCTAATATGGGTTCACAGTCAACAACATCTTCACCATCTAGAGTAACGATGAGACGAAGAACACCGTGCATTGATGGGTGGTGAGGTCCCATATTGACTATCATAAGGTCTTTTTCTGTAGCTGATAGATTCATAAGTTTTTCCTCGATTCATTCTTACATGAATTGTTGAAAACGAAAAGAAGTACATCAAAATGAAAAATCTAATAAATCGACTAATTCAAAATTTTCAAATTAACGATTTTTTGATTCCCGAATATCCAACTCACTAATTAATTCTTTATAACGTATTTTATTTTTTTTTGATAAATAAGACAGCAGCCGTTGACGTTTTCCTAGAATTTTACGTAGACCTCTCTGAGATAAATAGTCTTTTTTGTGCAATTCCAAATGGGAAGTAAGTCTTCGTATCTTATTGGTGAAACTGACTATTTGAAATTCAACAGACCCCTTGTTTTCTTCTTTTTTTTCTTGAAAAATAACTGAGATGAATGAATTTTTTACCATAAAACAAAATTTTCTCTCCCCCTTTTTTGAATGTTAATTTTACTGATCAGTAATAATAATACCAGTCATTTTGATATGCACAATGATTTTAAGTTCGTTATGATATAATTTTTTCAAATAAAATGAATCAATCCGGTTTTCAATTTGATTCGTATAGGGATACAAAAGAGTGATAGATTTCTACAAAAGAGAAAATTTTAGAGTTCAACTAAGAGGATTTTGTTGATTCATTTGTCGATCTAATTGATATGTATGTCATTAAATTAATATCATGTATCAGAATGGAATGGAAGACGATCCTTGTGCCCATCTATTTGTTTTCATATACCCGACACGGTACATACATAATATATGGGAAAATGTACCATTAACGACTTTTCAAACGCGGATACATATGTATCCTTACCATACTGAAACGACTGCCATTAGTAGTATTAAACCAATAGCGATTCATACAAGCTAAATCTTCTAATCGATAATTGGGCCAAAGAAAGAACTTTAATTTAATTAGTTTCTTTTTATCACTATCAAGATGTTTGTTTTTATTAAAAACTTGACCACAATCTTTTAGATTATTTAAAAATACTGGATTTCTATGCATACCATTTTTATCCCTTGAATTGAAAGAAATTCGAATTCGCAACTCTCGCCGGTGGTTAGTGGATAAAATATTTTCAGGAACAAACAAATCATAATGATTTTTGTCTTTATTTTCAGTCATTTTTTGATGTCTTGCAATGGATTCATCAAAATTCTTTTTATCAATATAGTTTTTTTCTTGGTATCTTTGATTAATTTGTTGTTTATTTTTATGAACCAATGAAATACTTATAGTTTGATATAGAATAAATTGTCCATCATTTTTGACAGACAGACGAATTGGCTCGATAATCAATATTCCTTTTTTCATTAATTCTCTAAGAGTTAAATCCTTCTGATTCATCAAAATATCCAGATTCATTTCTCCCCTGTGAATAGAGGCTATAACAATTTCGTTTGGATTTATCAGTTTAAGGAGGAAACTAGATGCTTTGATATTATTGATTATTCTTTTATTTAAAGAATTAGCCCATCTCAATTGAAAACGCAAATACCTTTTTAGGAAGAAATCAAGCTCTGCTTTCGTGTTGCTCTTGGATTGCTTTTTCTTTCTACGTTTTTTTCTGTCTGATTTACCATAATCTTCTTCAACATCTTTTTCTTGGTTTGAGAGAACGGATCTAAAATTTCCTTGTTTTTGTGCATCTGATACAAGATCCCCTTCACCTATGGGTTCTTTTTCTTCTTGATTTCGATTCTCTAATCCAAGAATTTTTTTTTCATTCGGTGCTATAAGGGGGTCCCTTTTTTTATTTTCAATAATATTTTTATTAATTTCAATAAAATTTTTATTAATGTTTCCATTTCCATTAAAATTTAAAAGAAGTAATTTTATTGGTATGATCCATGGTTTAACCTTATATGCATTATATAGTAGCACAAATTCGGGGAAGAACCAAAGTTCCAGATTCGATATAGGACAACTTAGTATTTCTTCATTCATTCCCATCCAATCAAAAGGGCTTCTTTTTTTATTGGATGGGTTGCTTCCTTGATCTTGATAAATTGTGAAATAAAAAAGGTCCCTCTTATTAATTTTATCAAGTTTTTGATAATTATTAACCACAGTCTTAATATTTTTGTTACTCTTGGTACTGGTATTGACCCAGGACTCAATAGTGGCCTTATTTCTAAGACAAAAATGAAGAATTCGCCAATTTAAAAATTGTCTATGTGAAAATTTCCCCATAGCATCTAGAATATCGTCTTCTCCTAGATAATTATGGAGAGGGATATCCCCCAGTGTATCAAAAAATTTTCCTTTATCCATGTTGTAATTATAAGAAATCTCTTCCCTCTTATTTACTTGTAATGGCGATCCATAAGTATATGAGTCCCTCTTATCTTGATAATTAATAGATTTATATGATAAAAAATCGTATCCATAGTGTTTTTTTAAATTATATTTTTTATATTTTTGTTCTTGATTCAGTTTATATTCTTGATTCAGTAATGAATTCGCTTGAAAATCATTTTTTTTTTCGTAATGAATTAATCTTTCTTTTTCATCTGAATCCCATTTTGTTAAATCTTTAGTTTGAGCCATATAGTGTTGATTGACGCTATTTCGCCAATGTCCTGGTACTAATCTAAGCCATCTACTCTGAACTAAATCGTATTGATAATGACTCCTTAACCAGTTTTTCCATTCATTCATTCCAGAATGCCAAAAGATTTTCTGTCTTAACCCATAATGATGTCTTAATCTGGAATGAGATATTCCTTGTTCTTCAAAATAATCTTTTATTTCATTTTTAAGAAAAAGAGATGTTCCGTGATATTGAAGGATAGGTTTGAATTTATAAAAACTAATAACTTGGGTTTGTGATAATTTGTAAAATACATATGCTTGTGAGAGGGAGGATAAGTCACAAAAAGCTTTTGCATTCTTATTTCTAATACTAATATTAGAAAGTGAGTTTTTTATAGTTGCAATAAAATGAATTGTATTTTTAGTTGTTTTATTAATTCTTTCTTGATTTGCTTCATTATTGTAAATGAATTTCTCAATTCTTTTTTTTGTTGATTCAAGAAAAAGTTGTGTATTGGTTCTTGGAATATTAATGATATATAGAATAATATCTATGTATATCTTTTCAATGAAAATTTTTATAAAAAAATAGAATTTACGGATTAATCGAATATTTCTTCTTTTTAATATTTGCCAAATTTTTTTTGATGATTCTAATATTTTATCCCGATAACTTAGTTTGTTAGAACTAATATTTATTTCTTGAGTTAGAAATTCGTTTTTCTTGTCTTTTATAATTTTTTCTATTTGATTTTTGATTGTGTTTGTTCTCTTAGTCAGATCTTTTATTTTTTTTTCTGTTAATGTTAATGAATAATTTGCCCACTCCAGAGATTGAATTTGAAGGGATAATTTGGGAATCATCTTATTACTGATTATCGAATCTTTTTTAGTTTCGCCCAATTCATATATTTCTCTCAACCTAAAAAATGGAATTAGATTTCTTTTTGAAAGTTCTTTTATTATTCCCTTTAGAAATAGAATACTTTGAGTGATCCATTTTTTTGTTTCTTTTGAGACTTTTCGAAACAATTTTGTTCCTTCTAATTTTGTTCTTTCTTTTAAAATTGTTAAAGCTATAAAACAGTTAGTTTTCAATTTTTTAATTTTTTTTTTTAGATCTTTAAAAATAGGCTCAAAAAACGAACGCCGTTTTCGAGGAGAACCGAAAGGTAGTTCAGTTTCCATTCCCCAAACTGTTAAAAAGCAAAAATCAATCTTTTGACCTTTCGTTTTTTTCATTGGATCTTTATGAGAGGGTTGTAGTTTAAATCGGTGCCAAGGTTTCAGGCAAAAAGTAAATAGGATCTTTATCTGAATACCTTCTCTTAACCAGTTTTTTGGAAATTCTGTTTGGGATAATGGAACACCATCATAAGTGCATTTAACATGCATTTCTCGATTCCAATCCTTGAAATCCTCGGACCACTCAGGAAATTGGAATAATAACATACGGGCAATGTTTTTAGCTATTATCAATGAAGGTAATATAATATATTTTCTAAGAATCGATTGTGTTATTAATAGGAAGCTCCTTATTCCTTGAACAAGTAAACCCCTAGCCCAAGCTTTTGCTATTTCTCGCCGCATTTTCTCTTCTCTTTTGTATTTTTTTCTTTTGTCCTCGTCTTTTTTCTCAATCTTTTTTTCTGTATAATCATAAATTTGTGATTCTTTGTTTTTATATATCCAATTTGGAGATATTAGTTTCATCGGCACAGAAATATCAAAAGAAAAAAAGCGGGGTTTGTCTACTCTGTCCAAAAAAAGTGGGGAATGCACATTTGCTTGAAACAGTTCCCAAGTAATTGTTTTACGTCTTTGGGCACGCATGGAACCTTTTATTATGTCTCGACGAAAATCCGGTTGTTGCGAATAGCGTATCAAAGCCACTTCGTCTGGTCGATCAGGATCATTAGCATCCTTGGTATTAGTATAAGTCTTGGTGTTTGCCTGGTTAGCAGTAAAAATCACTATGCGCTTATATTTTCTTGAACGAATTTCAGGCTTTGTTGTTAACTTTTCCGCGGTTTCTTCGTCCTCTTGTTCTAAATTTTTGATTAATTTGTATGACCATCGAGGAACTTTTTTACTTATTTCTTTTATTCCAATAGATTTTTTTAGAATTGTTTGATTGTTGGGATTAGTTATAACTATATTGAATAAAAATTTCAAAATTTTGACTCGATCCTCGGAATCGATCTTTCCCTGTTCATCTTCTGTCAATGTCAATAAAGAGAGTTCTTTTTCTGTTGACAATAAAGAGAGTTCTTTTTCTGTTGATAATGGTTTTATATTGAGTGTATCTATTGTCTGTTCAAATTCGTGAAAATCAGTAGTAAGAAGTATAGCATGAATCTTATTTATCCAAAACGGATCCGTGTTTTTTTTTTTAGAAGTTTGATTTATGCTTAAACTTAAAGGTGAAAAGCTTTTTTTGATTCTTCCGCGGTAGGGTCCATGCAAGAAAGGATCATATATTTTAGGCAAGTATTCTCTTTTAGTTTCATTATTAGAGAATCGAGTCCTTTTTTCAAGTATGCCCAGATCAAAGGATTCCTTATCTAAAGATTCGACTCTATTTATAAACTCCTTACTTAAATTTATTCTTTTAAGTTCATTGATAAAACTCCAATCAGTATACAATTCATCAGAAACCAATTTTTCTGGTGTGAAAAAATATATTTTTTTTTGTATCATTTCTCCAAAAGTTGCTAAACTAGGTGGATACGTAAAAGCTATTTTTTCTTTTCCATCGCTTTGACATGTATAAAAAAAATATTGTGACATTTCATTTTTTATAGCATTTTCAAACCGGTCATTTTTTATATATCGAAAAGGTCGATTCCATCGTTTATAATCAAAAAGAAGCGTCACAAGAGGTTTTTCAAACCATAATAAATATTTATCTTCTTTTTTTTTTAATATTTCTAACTTCAAATTCTCTTGATTCCCATCCAGATAAGAAGTTTCATAAACTGGGATATTTTTATAGTATGTCTCTTTAAAGCGAAAGTGGAGTTCGCCCTTTGTTTTTTTTTTTTTCTTGCCATTCACTCGTAGCTTTTCTGTTTCATCGATTTTGTTCGGATCCACCCTTTCCCCCGAAAAAAGGGAAGAAGAAGGCTTTTCTTCGGTGGATACCTCTTGTTCCTGTTTATCCCCCCCCTCATAAATAGTTTCTATTTCTATGTTTCTTTCTTCCTCACTTTTCCCCACTTCTTCCTTTTCTGAAATTCC